GTTAATGTAGCTTAAGTTTTCAAAAAGCAAGACACTGAAAATGTCTAGATGGGCCTTACCGCCCCATCAACACAAAGGTTTGGTCCTGGCCTTTCTATTAGTTCTTAGTAGCCTTACACATGCAAGCATCCACATTCCAGTGAAAATGCCCTTAGAATCATAAAGACTAAAAGGAGCAGGCATCAAGTACACTATATTAGTGGCTCACAACGCCTTGCTTAGCCACACCCCCACGGGAAACAGCAGTGACAAAAATTAGGCCATGAACGAAAGTTTGACCTAGCCATGCTAATAAGGGTTGGTAAACTTCGTGCCAGCCACCGCGGTCATACGATTGACCCGAATTAATAGACATCCGGCGTAAAGAGTGTCAAGGAACAATACAAAATAAAGTCAAACCTTAATTAAGCTGTAAAAAGCCATAATTAAACATAAGCCGAACCACGAAAGTAACTTTACCATAAACTGAGTACACGACAACTAAGATCCAAACTGGGATTAGATACCCCACTATGCTTAGTCGTAAACTTAAATAGTCCTTAAAACAAGACTATTCGCCAGAGTACTACCGGCAACAGCCCGAAACTCAAAGGACTTGGCGGTGTTTCATATCCCTCTAGAGGAGCCTGTTCTATAAACGATAAACCCCGATCAACCTCACCAATCCTTGCTACTTCAGTCTATATACCGCCATCTTCAGCAAACCCTAAAAGGGAACGAAAGTAAGCACAACTATCGCACGTAAAAACGTTAGGTCAAGGTGTAACCTATGGGTTGGGAAGAAATGGGTTACATTTTTTGTAACAAGAACACCCCTTAAGTCTATACGAAAGTTTTTATGAAAATTAAAAACCAAAGGAGGATTTAGCAGTAAATTAAGAATAGAATGCTTAATTGAATAAGGCCATGAAACACGCACACACCGCCCGTCACCCTCCTCAAGTAGCATAGCAAAGCCCTAGATCACTAACCCATGCTAAGCAAGTATACAAGAGGAGACAAGTCGTAACAAGGTAAGCATACCGGAAGGTGTGCTTGGATAAATCAAGATGTAGCTTAAATAAAGCATCTAGTTTACACCTAGAAGATTTCACAATTCGTGCACATCTTGAACTATATCTAGCCCATACCCTCCCCATCACTACTACTACAAGTCAATAAAATAAAACATTCACCATACATTTAAAGTATAGGAGATAGAAATTCAATTATCAATGGCGCTATAGAGAAAGTACCGTAAGGGAAAGATGAAAGAATTATTAGAAGTAAAAAAAAGCAAAGTTTACCCCTTGTACCTTTTGCATAATGATTTAACTAGCAATAATTTAGCAAAGAGACCTTAAGTTAAACTACCCGAAACCAGACGAGCTACTTACAAGCAGTAACTAGAACGAACTCATCTATGTAGCAAAATAGTGAGAAGACTTATAAGTAGTGGTGAAAAGCCTAACGAGCCTGGTGATAGCTGGTTGTCCAAAAAAGGAATTTCAGTTCAACATTAAACAATACTAAAAACCACACCAAATTCTAACGTATGTTTAATTGTTAGTCTAAAAAGGTACAGCTTTTTAGAAACGGATACAACCTTCACTAGAGAGTAACATAAAACTTAAACCATAGTTGGCCTAAAAGCAGCCACCAATTAAGAAAGCGTTCAAGCTCAACAACAAAAATAAGTTTTAATTCCAATAATAAGTAAAACAACTCCTAGCCTGACTATTGGACTAATCTATTTAATTATAGATGCAATACTGTTAATATGAGTAACAAGAAAAATTTTCTCCCCGCACAAGCTTACATCAGTAACTGATAATACACTGATAATTAACAGTCAATAAATACAACCTAACATTAAACCATTTATTAAATACACTGTTAACCCAACACAGGCGTGCATCAAGGAAAGATTAAAAGAAGTAAAAGGAACTCGGCAAACACAAACCCCGCCTGTTTACCAAAAACATCACCTCTAGCATAACTAGTATTAGAGGCACTGCCTGCCCAGTGACTTAACCGTTAAACGGCCGCGGTATCTTGACCGTGCAAAGGTAGCATAATCACTTGTTCTCTAAATAAGGACTTGTATGAATGGCCACACGAGGGTTTTACTGTCTCTTACTTCTAATCAGTGAAATTGACCTCCCCGTGAAGAGGCGGGGATAATACAATAAGACGAGAAGACCCTATGGAGCTTCAATTAATCAATCCAAAAGTCAAAAAATAACACCACCAAGGGATAACAAAATCTTATATGGGTTGACAATTTCGGTTGGGGTGACCTCGGAGTACAAAAGACCCTCCGAGTGATTAAAACTTAGGCCTACTAGCCAAAGTGTAATATCACTTATTGATCCAAACTCTTGATCAACGGAACAAGTTACCCTAGGGATAACAGCGCAATCCTATTCTAGAGTCCATATCGACAATAGGGTTTACGACCTCGATGTTGGATCAGGACATCCTAATGGTGTAGCAGCTATTAAGGGTTCGTTTGTTCAACGATTAAAGTCCTACGTGATCTGAGTTCAGACCGGAGCAATCCAGGTCGGGTTCTATCTATTACGCATTTCTCCCAGTACGAAAGGACAAGAGAAATAAGGCCAACTTCAAAAAAGCGCCTTCAAACAATTAGTGATTCAGTCTCAACCTAATAAAATAGCGCAAACATACTCTGCCCGAAACCAGGGCTTTGTTGGGATGGCAGAGTACGGCAATTGCATAAAACTTAAACCTTTATACCCAGAGGTTCAAATCCTCTTCCCAACAAATGTTTATAATTAACATTTTAATACTCATTCTTCCTATCCTCTTAGCTGTAGCATTCCTTACACTAGTAGAACGCAAAATCCTAGGCCATATACAACTCCGAAAAGGACCCAACATTGTAGGCCCACATGGTCTACTACAACCCTTCGCCGACGCAATCAAACTATTCACTAAAGAACCCTTACGACCAGCCACATCCTCCACCACTATATTCATCATCGCACCCGTACTTGCACTAACCTTAGCCCTAACAATATGAGTCCCTCTACCCATGCCCTATCCTCTTATTAATATAAACCTAGGAGTACTATTCATGCTAGCAATATCTAGCCTAGCTGTATACTCTATCCTATGATCTGGATGAGCTTCCAACTCAAAATACGCCTTAATCGGGGGATTACGAGCAGTAGCACAACCAATCTCATACGAAGGAACATTAGCCATCATTCTCCTATCAGTACTCCTAATAAATGGATCCTTCACCTTATCCACACTAAACACCACACAAGAAAAACTTTGATTACTCTTCCCCTCATGACCCCTAGCCATAATATGATTTATCTCTACCCTAGCAGAAACCAATCGAGCCCCATTCGACCTCACAGAAGGAGAATCAGAACTTGTATCCGGCTTCAATGTAGAATACGCAGCAGGCCCTTTCGCTCTTTTCTTCCTAGCAGAATACACCAACATTATCATAATAAACATATTTACAACTATCTTATTCCTAGGTGCATTCCATGACCCCCACATGCCAGAACTATGCACAATAAACCTAATCGCCAAATCCCTATTACTAACAATATCATTCCTATGGATCCGAGCATCCTACCCCCGATTCCGATATGACCAACTAATGCATCTACTCTGAAAAAACTTCCTCCCACTAACACTAGCCTTCTGTATATGACATGTCTCACTACCCATTATAACAGCAAGCATCCCCCCTCAAACATAAACACAAGAAATATGTCTGACAAAAGAGTTACTTTGATAGAGTAAATAATAGAGGGTTAAATCCCCTTATTTCTAGAACAATAGGAATTGAACCTATCCTTAAGAATTCAAAATTCTCCGTGCTACCGTATCACACTATAATCTACAGTAAGGGCAGCTAAGTAAGCGATCGGGCCCATACCCCGAAAATGTTGGTTTATACCCTTCCCATACTAATTAACCCATTCATCTCTATCATACTACTATCAACCCTTATCCTAAGCACAATAATTGTAACCATCAGCTCCCATTGACTATTTGCCTGAATCGGATTAGAAATAAACATAATAGCCATCATCCCCATCATAATAAAAAAGCCCACTCCCCGAGCCACAGAAGCATCGACCAAATATTTTCTAACACAGGCCACAGCATCCGCACTACTCATACTAGCAATCATCATTAACTTAATATACTCTAGCCAATGAACCATCATAAAGTTATTCAACCCAACAGCATCCATCCTAATAACAATAGCCCTAGCCATTAAACTAGGACTAGCCCCCTTTCACTTTTGAGTACCAGAAGTTACACAAGGCATCCCCCTAACCACAGGACTAATCCTTCTTACATGACAAAAACTTGCACCCATTTCAATCCTCTATCAAATCTCACCATCAATCAACCTACACCTAATAGTTACCATATCCTTCCTGTCCATCCTAATCGGAGGTTGAGGTGGACTAAACCAAACACAACTCCGAAAAATCATAGCCTATTCATCAATCGCCCACATAGGATGAATAACTACTATTCTATTATACAACCCATCCCTTACTATACTAAACCTGTTAATCTACATTATCATGACCTTCACCATATTCACATTACTCGCCCAAAATTCCACCACCACCACACTACTGCTATCCCAAACATGAAATACAATACCAATCATAACAACATTCACCATACTCACCCTACTCTCCATAGGAGGACTCCCCCCACTCACAGGGTTTATACCCAAATGAATAATCATTCAAGAACTAACAAAAAACGAGTCCCTCCTACTACCAACACTCATAGCTATCACAGCCCTGCTCAACCTGTACTTCTACATACGTCTCGCCTATTCCACAGCACTAACCCTATTCCCCTCCACTAATAACATGAAAATAAAATGACAATTTTATCCCACAAAACAAATAACCCTTCTACCAACAGCAATCGTATTATCCACTATACTCCTACCTCTTACACCAATATTCTTTATTCTACTATAGGGATTTAGGTTAATCAGACCAAGAGCCTTCAAAGCCCTAAGCAAGTATAACTTTACTTAATCCCTGCCTAATAAGGATTGCAAGACCATATCTCACATCAATTGAATGCAAATCAAACACTTTAATTAAGCTAAATCCTCACTAGATTGGAGGGATACATCTCCCACGAACTTTTAGTTAACAGCTAAATACCCTAATCAACTGGCTTCAATCTACTTCTCCCGCCGCGAGAAAAAAAAGGCGGGAGAAGTCCCGGCAGGATTGAAGCTGCTTCTTTGAATTTGCAATTCAAAATGACTACTCACCACAGGACTTGGTAAAAAGAGGACTTTACCCCTGGTTTTAGATTTACAGTCTAATGCCTACTCAGCCATTTTACCTATGTTCATAAACCGATGACTATTCTCTACCAATCACAAGGACATTGGCACCCTATACTTACTATTTGGTGCCTGAGCAGGAATAGTAGGAACCGGCCTAAGCTTATTAATTCGTGCTGAACTAGGCCAACCTGGCTCACTTATCGGAGACGACCAGATCTATAATGTATTAGTAACAGCTCACGCCTTCGTGATAATCTTCTTTATAGTAATGCCTATTATAATCGGGGGGTTTGGAAACTGACTAGTCCCTTTAATAATCGGAGCCCCTGATATAGCTTTCCCTCGTCTAAACAACATAAGCTTTTGACTGCTTCCTCCTTCTTTCCTACTATTAATAGCATCTTCAATAATTGAAGCCGGCGCAGGCACAGGCTGAACTGTGTATCCTCCTCTAGCAGGAAATCTAGCACATGCAGGAGCCTCAGTCGACCTGACTATTTTCTCCCTACATCTGGCCGGCGTATCTTCAATCCTCGGAGCCATCAACTTCATTACAACTATCATTAACATAAAACCACCCGCTATAACCCAATACCAAACACCTTTATTCGTATGATCAGTCCTAATTACAGCAATCTTACTCCTATTATCACTACCTGTTCTAGCAGCCGGAATTACCATACTACTAACCGATCGAAACCTAAACACAACCTTTTTCGACCCTGCAGGAGGAGGCGACCCAGTCCTATATCAACACCTGTTCTGATTTTTTGGTCACCCCGAAGTATATATCCTAATTCTACCTGGCTTTGGGATAATCTCACATATCGTAACCTATTATTCGGGAAAAAAAGAACCTTTTGGATATATGGGGATAGTGTGGGCTATGGTTTCTATTGGCTTCCTGGGTTTTATTGTATGAGCTCACCACATATTTACAGTCGGAATAGACGTTGACACACGAGCATATTTCACATCAGCCACCATAATTATCGCTATTCCCACAGGAGTAAAAGTCTTCAGCTGACTGGCAACCCTCCATGGAGGAAACATTAAATGATCTCCAGCCCTAATATGAGCCCTAGGCTTTATCTTCCTGTTCACAGTAGGAGGTTTAACCGGTATTATCCTAGCTAACTCATCCTTAGACGTTATTCTCCACGACACATACTATGTAGTTGCCCATTTCCACTATGTACTTTCAATGGGAGCTGTTTTCGCCATCATAGGGGGTTTCGTCCACTGATTTCCACTATTTTCAGGTTATACACTCAATTCAACATGAACAAAAATTCAATTCGTGATCATATTCGTAGGTGTAAACATAACATTCTTTCCACAGCACTTTCTCGGCCTATCTGGAATACCCCGCCGATACTCTGATTACCCAGATGCCTACACAACATGAAACACCATTTCATCAATAGGCTCTTTCATCTCACTGACAGCAGTCATACTAATAATCTTCATTATTTGAGAAGCGTTTGCATCCAAACGAGAAGTATCAACAGTAGATCTCACTTCTACAAACCTCGAGTGATTAAACGGATGTCCTCCACCATACCATACATTTGAAGAACCAGCATACATCAACTCAAAAGGTTCAAGAAAGGAAGGAATCGAACCCCCTCTAATTGGTTTCAAGCCAACATCATAACCACTATGTCTTTCTTCATAAACGAGATATTAGTAAAGCCTTACATAACTTTGTCAGAGTTAAGTCACAAGTGAAAATCCTGTATATCTCTATGGCATATCCTTTTCAACTAGGCTTACAAGATGCAACATCGCCCGTTATAGAAGAACTCCTACAATTCCATGATCACGCACTAATAATTGTCTTCCTGATTAGCTCCCTGGTCCTCTATATTATTACCCTAATACTTACAACCAAGCTAACACACACCAACACAATAGACGCCCAAGAAGTAGAGACCATTTGAACCGTCCTCCCAGCTATTATCTTAATCACAATTGCCCTACCCTCTCTACGTATCCTCTACATAATAGACGAAATTAACAACCCCTCTCTGACTGTAAAAACTATAGGACATCAATGATACTGAAGCTATGAATATACTGACTACGAAGACCTAAACTTTGACTCCTACATAATTCCAACCTCAGACCTAAAACCAGGAGAACTACGATTGCTAGAAGTAGACAACCGGATAGTCCTACCCATACAAATAACAATCCGAATACTAGTCTCCTCAGAAGACGTGCTACACTCATGAGCTGTCCCTTCTCTAGGCTTAAAAACAGACGCAATTCCTGGACGCCTGAACCAAACAACCCTTATATCAACACGACCTGGCCTATTCTATGGGCAATGTTCAGAAATTTGCGGCTCAAACCACAGCTTTATGCCGATCGTTCTCGAACTAGTACCCTTAGGGGACTTTGAAAAATGATCTATATCCACATTGTAATTTCATTAAGAAGCTAAACTAGCATTAACCTTTTAAGTTAAAGACTGAGAGCTATACACTCTCCTTAATGATATGCCACAACTAGATACATCTACATGACTTCTTACCATCCTCTCCATGATTTTGACCCTCTTCGCACTACTTCAACTAAAAATCTCAAAGCATTTCTACCCACCTTCCCCCAAGCCAACACCCACCAAATTACAAAAACGACAAACCCCTTGAAACTGCACATGAACGAAAATCTATTTACCCCTTTCACAATCCCAATAATACTAGGCATTCCTATCACAACTCTAATTATTATATTTCCCACAATACTATTCCCAACACCAAATCAATTAATCAACAACCGCATGATCACTATCCAACAATGACTGACCAAACTCACATCAAAACAACTAATAAATACACACAACCCTAAAGGACAAACCTGATCCCTTATATTCATTTCACTTTTCTTATTTATTACTTCCACAAATCTTCTTGGAATACTACCCCACTCATTCACACCTACCGCTCAGCTCTCAATAAACTTAGGCATGGCTATCCCCCTATGAGCCGGCACTGTTGTTATAGGCTTTCGCAACAAGACAAAAATTTCCCTAGCCCATCTTCTACCACTAGGCACCCCCACCTTCTTAATCCCTATACTAGTAATAATTGAGACTATCAGTCTATTCATTCAACCTTTAGCCCTAGCAGTACGACTAACAGCCAACATCACAGCAGGTCACCTGTTACTACACCTAATTGGAAGTGCAACCCTTGCACTAGTAAATATCAGTTTATTCACAGCCCTCATTACATTCACCATCCTTACTCTACTAACCATTCTCGAATTCGCTGTAGCCCTAATCCAAGCCTACGTATTCACCTTACTAGTAAGCCTATACCTGCAAGACAATACATAATGACCCACCAAACCCACTCTTACCACATAGTAAACCCAAGCCCTTGACCCCTTACAGGAGCTCTCTCAGCATTTCTTATAACATCAGGCCTAATCATATGATTCCATTTCAACTCACTAATTCTACTAGCCCTAAGCCTATTAACAAACACCCTAACAATATACCAATGATGACGAGACATCGTCCGAGAAAGCACTTTCCAGGGTCACCACACACCAACCGTTCAAAAAGGACTTCGATACGGCATAATCTTATTCATCTTATCAGAAGCCCTATTTTTCATAGGCTTTTTCTGAGCCTTCTATCACTCAAGCCTAGCCCCTACCCCTGAATTAGGTGGTTCCTGACCACCAACAGGCATCCATCCTCTAAATCCACTAGAAGTTCCACTTCTTAATACCTCTGTATTACTAGCCTCCGGTGTATCCATTACTTGAGCCCACCATAGTCTCATAGAAGGTAATCGTAAACATACACTCCAAGCCCTTCTCATCACAATCATACTTGGCCTCTATTTCACCCTACTTCAAGCATCAGAATATTACGAAGCCTCATTCACAATCTCAGATGGAATCTATGGATCTACATTCTTTGTAGCCACTGGCTTCCATGGCTTACATGTCATCATCGGATCCACTTTCCTTATTGTCTGTTTTATACGCCAATTAACATTCCACTTCACATCAAACCACCACTTCGGCTTCGAAGCCGCTGCTTGATATTGACACTTCGTAGACGTTGTGTGACTATTCCTCTATATCTCCATCTATTGATGAGGCTCATAGTCCTTTTAGTATTAACAAGTACAACTGACTTCCAATCAGTTAGTTTCGGTAGACCCCGAAAAAGAACAATAAACTTTCTATTAACATTACTAACAAATACAACCCTAGCCCTACTACTTATATCTATCGCCTTTTGGCTCCCCCAGCTAAACACCTATGCAGAAAAAACTAGTCCTTACGAATGTGGCTTTGACCCTATAGGATCCGCTCGCCTACCCTTCTCCATAAAATTCTTCCTAGTTGCAATTACCTTTCTCCTCTTCGACCTAGAAATCGCCCTTCTACTCCCCTTACCCTGAGCAATTCAAACAAATAACCTAACAAATATACTCCCTACGACCTTACTCTTAATCTCCCTACTAGTAGCTAGTCTAGCCTATGAGTGATCCCAAAAGGGCCTAGAATGAGACAAATATGGCACTTAGTTTAAAATAAAATGAGTGATTTCGACCCACTAGACTGTGATTTAAATTCACAAGTACCAAATGTCCTTAGTCCACATTAACATTCTAATAGCCTTTACCATATCTCTCACGGGCCTACTAATATACCGATCCCACCTAATATCCGCACTACTGTGTTTAGAAGGCATAGTATTATCACTATTCATTTTAGCAACCCTCACAATCTTAAACTCACATTTCACCCTGGCCAACATAATACCAATCATCCTCTTAGTATTCGCAGCCTGTGAAGCAGCTATCGGACTAGCCTTACTAATTATAATCTCCAATACATACGGTACCGACTATGTACAAAATCTCAACCTCCTCCAATGCTAAAATTCATTATCCCCACTATTATACTAATACCCTTAACTTGATTATCAAAAAACAACTTCATCTGAGTTAACACCACAACTCACAGCTTATTAATCAGCTTTACAAGCCTGCTCCTACTCAACCAATTTAACGATAACAGTCTTAACTACTCCCTGACATTTTTCTCTGATTCCCTTTCTGCACCACTCTTAATACTAACAATATGACTTCTACCACTAACACTAATAGCAAGTCAATCGCACCTTACAAAAGAACCACTTACCCGAAAAAAACTCTACATCACAATACTAATCACACTACAAACCCTTCTAATCATGACCTTCACCGCCACAGAACTAATTATATTTTACATCACATTTGAATCTACACTAATCCCCACCCTCATTATCATCACCCGCTGAGGCAACCAACCAGAACGACTCAATGCAGGACTCTACTTCCTATTCTACACACTCATAGGATCTCTTCCATTACTAGTTGCACTAACATACTTACAAAATACACTAGGTTCCCTAAACTTCCTACTATTACAATACTGAGCCCAACCATTACCTATTTCCTGATCTAACACCCTTATATGACTAGCTTACATGATAGCCTTTCTAGTAAAAATACCTCTATATGGCCTACACCTCTGATTGCCTAAGGCACATGTAGAAGCCCCCATTGCAGGCTCAATAGTACTTGCAGCCGTATTATTAAAACTCGGAGGCTATGGCATACTACGAATCACATCAATTCTTAGCCCTATAACAGAACATATAGCCCACCCTTTCCTTGTACTATCCTTATGAGGAATAATCATAACCAGCTCCATCTGTTTACGCCAAACAGACCTAAAATCACTAATCGCATACTCTTCAGTCAGCCACATGGCACTCGTCATCACAGCCGCCCTTATCCAAACACCTTGAAGCTACATAGGAGCCACCGCCCTAATAATCGCCCACGGTCTTACATCCTCTATACTATTCTGTCTAGCAAATTCAAACTACGAACGAACCCACAGCCGAACCATAATTCTAGCACGAGGCCTACAAATCTTTCTCCCACTAATAACCACCTGATGACTACTAGCATGCCTAGCAAACCTCGCCCTACCCCCTACCATCAACCTAATTGGAGAACTACTCGTAATTACATCAACCTTCTCATGATCAAACCTCACCATCATCCTCATAGCAATAAACATCCTAATTACAGCCCTCTACTCCTTATATATACTAATCACAACACAACGAGGTAAACATTCACATCACATCAATAACCTCACCCCCTCCTTCACACGAGAGCACACCTTAATAGCCCTACATATTATCCCCTTATTACTTCTATCATTAAACCCTAAGATCATCCTAGGATTCCTTTACTGTAAGTATAGTTTAAAAAGAACATTAGCCCGTGAAGCTAAAAACAGAGGACAAAACTTCTTACTTACCGAAAAAGTATTGCAAGAACTGCTAATTCATGCCCCCCACCTAATAATGTGGCTTTTTCAAACTTTTAAAGGATGGTAGCTATCCATTGGTCTTAGGAACCAAAAAATTGGTGCAACTCCAAATAAAAGTAATAAACCTATTCACTTCCTCCATCCTACTCACACTATTTATACTAACTACCCCTATTATAGCATCTAGCACAAATTTCTATAAGAGCAACAAATACCAACATTATGTAAAAAACATAACCTTACTTGCCTTTATCATTAGCCTAATTCCCACAACAATATTCATCCACACAAACCAAGAAACACTCATTTCAAACTGACACTGAATTACCATCCACACCCTTAAACTATCTCTCAGCTTTAAAATAGACTACTTCTCACTTATATTCATACCCGTAGCACTATTTATTACATGGTCCATCATAGAATTCTCAATTTGATATATGCACTCGGACCCTAACATTAACCAATTCTTCAAATACTTACTTATCTTCCTCATTACTATACTCATTCTCACCACAGCCAACAACCTTTTCCAATTATTTATTGGATGGGAAGGGGTAGGAATTATATCTTTCCTGCTAATTGGCTGATGATTCGGACGGTCAGACGCCAACACAGCTGCCCTCCAAGCAATCCTATATAACCGCATTGGAGATATCGGATTTCTTCTATCTATAACCTGATTCTTATCTAACATAAACACATGAGACCTACAACAAATCTTTATACTCGATCAAAACTCCTCAAACATCCCTCTCATAGGACTCACGCCAGCCGCAGCTGGAAAATCAGCCCAATTTGGATTACACCCCTGATTACCCTCAGCAATAGAAGGCCCCACTCCAGTCTCAGCTCTACTTCACTCAAGCACAATAGTTGTAGCAGGAATTTTCCTACTTATCCGATTCTATCCTCTAATAGAAAACAACAAACCTGTTCAAACAATAGTACTTTCTCTAGGCGCCCTCACTACCCTATTCACAGCTATCTGTGCTCTGACCCAAAATGACATCAAAAAAATTATCGCTTTCTCCACCTCCAGCCAACTCGGCCTAATAATAGTAACTATCGGCCTCAACCAACCTCACCTAGCATTCCTACACATCTGCACACACGCTTTCTTCAAAGCTATATTATTCCTATGTTCTGGCTCCATCATCCACAACCTAAACAATGAACAAGACATTCGAAAGATAGGAGGACTATACAAAATCCTCCCCTTTACCACAACTGCCCTTATCACTGGCTGCCTCGCACTAACAGGAATACCATTCCTCACAGGATTTTACTCTAAAGACCTCATCATTGAAGCCGCCACTTCGTCTTATACCAACGCCTGAGCCCTACTACTAACACTAATTGCCACCTCCCTAACAGCCATTTACAGCACTCGCATTATTTCCCTCACCCTACTAGAACAACCCCGCTTCCCCCCTCTCATAAGCATTAATGAGACTAACCCTTTATTAATCAACCCTATCAAACGCCTATTAATCGGAAGCATCTTCGCCGGATTCATCCTCTCTAATAACATACCCCCAATAACTACCCCTTTAATAACAATACCCCTGCACCTAAAACTAACAGCCCTTATAATAACAATCCTAGGCTTTATCCTCGCATTCGAAATCAACACCTATTCGAAAAACTTAAAATACCCACACCCATCAAACGCTACCAATTTCTCCACCCTACTAGGTTATTTTCCCACTATCATACACCGTCTACCTCCTCACCTAGTCCTGACAATAAGCCAAAAACTCGCAACCTCCATACTAGACCTAACCTGAACAGAAGCCATCCTGCCAAAAACCACAGCCTACATCCAACTAAAAGCATCCCTACTAACCTCAAACCAAAAAGGCCTTATCAAATTATATTTCCTATCCTTTCTCATCACCATGACCCTTACCTTGCTATCATTTAATTACCTCGAGTAATCTCCATAATAGCCACAACACCAATAAACAATGATCACCCAGTAACAACAACCAACCAAGTACCATAACTGTACAAAGCAGCAATCCCTATAATTTCCTCACTAAAAACCCCAGACTCTCCCACATCATAAATAACTCAATCCCCTAATCCATTAAACTCAAACACAAAGCTTACCTTTTCACCCCATAAAACATACAAGACCATTAAAAACTCCACCACCAAACCTGAAAGAAATCCCCCTAACACAACTTTATTAGAAATCCAGGCCTCAGGATACTGCTCAGTAGCCATAGCTGCTGTATAACCAAATACAACTAACATCCCTCCCAAATAAATTAAAAATACTATCAAACCTAAAAACGAACCCCCAAAACTAAAAACAATCCCACATCCCATAGCACCACTCACAATCAACCCTAAACCCCCATAAATAGGTGAAGGTTTCGAAGAAACTCCCACAATACTAATTACAAAAATAACACTCATAATAAAAACAATATATATTATCATTATTCTCACATGGTCTCTAACCACGACCAATGACATGAAAAATCATCGTTGTAATTCAACTATAAGAACCTTAATGACAAACATCCGAAAAACACATCCACTAATAAAAATTCTTAACAGCACATTCATCGATCTCCCTACTCCATCAAATATTTCTTCATGATGAAACTTTGGCTCCCTACTAGGCCTCTGCTTAATTATACAAATCTTAACAGGCTTATTCCTAGCAATACATTACACACCGGACACCTCAACTGCTTTTTCATCAGTCGCACACATCTGCCGAGACGTCAACTATGGTTGAATCATTCGATACTTACACGCAAATGGAGCCTCCATGTTCTTCATTTGCCTCTACACCCACATCGGACGCAGCCTATACTACGGTTCCCACACATCTCAAGAAACATGAAACATTGGCGTACTCCTACTACTAATAATCATAGCCACTGCATTCGTAGGTTATGTCCTACCCTGAGGACAAATATCATTCTGAGGTGCAACCGTCATCACCAACCTCCTATCAGCAATCCCTTACATCGGCAACACCTTAGTAGAATGAATCTGAGGTGGGTTTTCTGTAGATAAAGCAACACTAACACGCTTCTTCACCTTCCACTTTATCCTCCCATTCATCATCACAGCACTAGTGGCCGTCCACTTATTATTCCTACACGAAACAGGATCCAACAACCCCACAGGAATCCCATCCAACATAGACATAATCCCTTTCCATCCCTACTACACAATCAAAGACATGCTAGGCGCTTTCCTACTAATCCTAGTTCTACTAGCAATAACCCTACTCACACCTGACCTCCTAGGAGACCCTGACAATTATACCCCAGCAAACCCACTAAGCACCCCTGCACACATCAAACCAGAATGATATTTCCTATTTGCATACGCAATCCTACGATCAATCCCCAACAAACTAGGAGGAGTACTAGCACTACTACTTTCTATCCTTATCCTATTACTCATTCCAATACTTCAAACATCCAAACAACGAAGCATAATATTCCGACCCTTCAGCCAACTCTTATTCTGAACTTTAATTGCAGATTTCCTAACCTTAACATGAATCGGAGGCCAACCTGTAGAACACCCATACATTATCGTAGGCCAACTAGCATCTATTTTATATTTCCTTCTGATCCTAGTACTAATACCAATAGCTAGCCTTATTGAAAATAAACTCCTAAAATGAAGAGTCTTCGTAGTATAATAAAATACCCCGGTCTTGTAAACCGGAAAAGGAGAACCCATCTCTCCCTAAGACTCAAGGAAGAGACATTGAACCTCACCACCAACACCCAAAGCTGGGATTCTACATAAACTATTCCTTGGAAGAAGGTTTATTGGTATAATATCAAACCATTACAGTGCTACGTCAGTATTAAAAAAACCTATTTCAATACATTTTACTGTAGCTATTGCATACTCGCATACACACACGTCATAAATCTTAGTCTTTCCTTATAAATATCCATATATTCATACTATGTATTATTGTGCATTCATTTATTTTCCATACGGTCAGTTAAAGCTCGTATTAAATATTATTAATTTTACAAATCACATAATATGCATGCTCTTACATATTATATGTCCTCATTCATTTTATTTCCATTATATCCTATGGCCGCTCCATTAGATCACGAGCTTAACTACCATGCCGCGTGAAACCAGCAACCCGCTTGGCAGGGATCCCTCTTCTCGCACCGGGCCCATATCTCGTGGGGGTAGCTAATAATGATCTTTATAAGACATCTGGTTCTTACTTCAGGACCATTTTAACTTAAAATCGCCCACTCGTTCCTCTTAAATAAGACATCTCGATGGACTAATGACTAATCAGCCCATGCTCACACATAACTGAGATTTCATACATTTGGTATTTTTTATTTTTGGGGGGGGGCCTGCACCGACTCAGCTATGGCCTTAGAAAGGCCCTGTCACAGTCAGATAAATTGTAGCTGGACCTGTGTGTATTTTTGATTGGACTAGCACAACCAACAGGTACAGTTAAATTAATGGTTACAGGACATAGTACTCCACTATTCCCCCCGGGCTCAAAAAACTCTATCTCATAGGGGTCCAAACCCCCCTTACCCCTTACAAAACTAACCTTCTGCTTTAATATTCACCACCCCCCTAGACTGCTTCGTCCCTAGATCTACGAACACTTTTTTTAATAAATCAATACTAAATCTGACACAAGCCCCATAATGAAATCATACAAATAATTTCCTACCCCACAA